CTTTTTCTTTATCATAAGGTTATCTCCCGCCAATGAATGATAAGTATCTATTTTTTTTCCAAATTAACGACGAGATTTATTATCGTTTCTCGCATGTCTCGCGAAAGTCAGAGTCGGCGCGAATTCTCCCAATTTGTGACCTACCATACGATCTGTTATATAAATAGGTAAATGTTCCTTTCCATTATGAATAGCGATTGTATGGCCAATCATTTTGGGTATAATGGTAGATGCCCGAGACCAAGTTACTATTATTTCTTTCTCCTCCCTCATGTTGAGTTTTTCAATTTTTCTTGATAAATGATTAGCTACAAAAGGGTTTTTTTTTAGTGAACGTGCCACAGCTGATTACTCCTTTTTTTACATTTTAAAGATTGGCATTCTATGTCCAATAGAATATCTCGATCTAAGTATGAAGGTAAGAATAAATACAATAATGATGAATGGAAAAAAGAGAAAATCCTTTAGCTAGATAAGGGGCGGATGTAGCCAAGTGGATCAAGGCAGTGGATTGTGAATCCACCACGCGCGGGTTCAATTCCCGTCGTTCGCCCATCACATTATTTCAAATTCAAAAAATTCTATTTTAAATATTCCTATTTACGGCGACGAAGAATAAAACTATCACTATATTTTTTCCTTTTCCGACTTCTTCTTCCAAGCGCAGGATAACCCCAAGGAGTTGTGGGTTTTTTTCTACCAATTGGGGCTTTCCCTTCCCCACCTCCATGGGGATGGTCTACAGGGTTCATAACTACTCCTCTTACTACAGGACGCTTACCTATCCAACACTTCGATCCGGCTCTACCCAAACTTTGTTGATTCACCCCAACATTACCCACTTGTCCGACTGTTGCTAAGCAGTTTTTTGATATCAAACGGACCTCCCCGGATGGTAATCTTAATGTGGCTGATTTACCCTCTTTTGCGATCAGTTTCGCTACAGCGCCCGCCGCTCTAGCTAATTGTCCACCCTTTCCAAGCGTGATTTCTATGTTATGTATGGCCGTGCCTAAGGGCATATCGGTTGAAGTAGATTCTTCTTTTAAAAACCCCTTCCCAAACTGTACAAGCTTCTTCCAAAGCATACGGCTTTCTAGATGTATATGATGATATCTAGACAGATGGATCTTTATCTTATATGAATCGTAAGATGAAGTACCACATGAGTGGATATATAGGAATCCAAATCTGCCGAATCACTCATGTATGATCTTCTACATCCTAGGTCTCCCCGTTCCATCATCTGGCTTATGTTCTTCATGTAGCATTCAGACCGAATGACTCTAGAAATTACGTCGATACTTCCACATATTACGGGTAACGTAGGAGACATCTCTATTTTTCCCCGGGGGGATCTTTATAATTACCACTGCTTAGCTTTCAATTCGCCTCTGACCATCAAATTAAATGTGAATAACCCGTCCTCCTCTCTTTGAAACAAGGGGCGCTTCCGGTTCTGTGCGTGCTTCAAACAATTTTGTCTTCTCCATATTACCATATCTCTAGAGTCAATAATTTTCTATGAGGAACTACTGAACTCAATCACTTGCTGCCGTTACTCAACAGTTTTCTGTTGAGGTCTATCCCATAGAGGTACTCAAATTGGATCAGTGATTGATTTCTAGGTTTCATCGTAAACCTAATTGGTTACTTCCAATTACGTAAATCAATAGTTCAAACCGCACTCAAAGGTAGGGCATTTCCCATTGATATAGGGACTTCTGTACCAGAAATAATGGTATCTCCAATTATAGCCCCTCTGGGGTGTAAAATATATCTTTTCTCGCCATCCCCATAATGTATGAGACAAATGTATGCATTTCGATTAGGGTCATATTCTATGGTTACGATTCTACCAGATATGTCTTTTTCATTCCGTCGAAAATCGATTTTACGGTATAGACGCTTATGACCTCCCCCTCTATGTCTTGCGGTAATGATTCCTCTGGCATTACGACCTTTACCACAATGATGCTGTCCACAGATCAAATTATTTCGTGGATTGGATTTCATTTGACTGTCTATGGCTCTATTACGTGTGCTCGGGGTAGAAGTTTTGTATAAATGTATCGCCGTGTTATTAAGTATTTTGCTTTAAGTTCTTTTCTCTATAAGAGGTGGAATAGAATAACCCGGTTGAAGCGTAATGATCATACGTCTGTAATGCATTGTATGTCCCATAATAGGTCCTATTCTTCTACCCTTTCCTGGGAGTCGATGACTATTCATAGCTATTACCTTGACACCAAAGAAGAGTTCGACCCAATGCTTTATTTCTGTCCTAGTTGATCCTGATTCGACATTAGAAGTATATTGATTGTTCCCCAATAACCGAATACTTTTTTCTGTAAATACTGCATATTTGATTCCATCCATAACTCCATTTTCTTCCCTATGAGTTCCAGTATCGATAAGAATTCTAGTTCTTACTGTTCATATGGTATGGTATGAATATACCATACCAATTCGTTATGTATGGATGATGAGATTCCATTGATACAGAGCCAATTCCAATAGACTTATTGAACGTTCCCATTGGCGTGCATCCAGCAGGAATTGAACCTACGAATTTGCCAATTATGAGTTGGGCGCTTTAACCATTCAGCCATGGATGCTTAACAGGGCTCATTGTACATCGTGAATAACCAAATTCCAATTGAAATGAAATCTTTAGGAGGAATCAATGAAAATCTTTAGGAGGAATCAATGAAACGATATCAATTCAAATCCTGGATCTTCGAATTGAGAGAGATATTGAGTGAGATCAAGAATTCTCACTATTTCTTAGATTCATGGATCAAATTCGATTCAGTGGGATCTTTCACTCACATTTTTTTCCACCAAGAACGTTTTATGAAACTCTCTGACCCCCGAATTTGGAGTATCCTACTTTCACGTGATTCACAGGGTTCAACAAGCAATCGATATTTCACGATCAAAGGTGTAGTACTGCTTGTAGTAGTGGTCCTTATATCTCGTATTACCAATCGAAAGATGGTCGAAAGAAAAAATCTCTATTTGATGGAGCTTCTTCCTATACCTATGAATTCCATTGGACCCAGAAATGAGACATTGGAAGAATCTTTTTGGTCTTCCAATATCAATAGATTGATTGTTTCGCTCCTGTATCTTCCAAAAGAGAAAAAGATTTCTGAGAGTTGTTTCATGGATCCGCAAGAGAGTACTTGGGTTCTCCCAATAAATAAAAAGTGTATCATGCCTGAATCGAACCGGGGTTCGCAGTGGTGGAGGAACCGGATCGGAAAAAAGAGGGATTCTAGTTGTAAGATAGCTAATGAAACCGTAGCTGGAATTGAGATCTCATTCAAAGAGAAAGATAGCAAATATCTGGAGTTTCTTTTTTTATCCTATACGGATGATCCGATCCGCAAGGACCATGATTGGGAATTGTTTGATCGTCTTTCTCCGAGGAAGAAGCGAAACATAATCAACTTGAATTCGGGACAGCTATTCGAAATCTTAGGGAAAGACTTGATTTGTTATCTCATGTCTGCTTTTCGTGAAAAAAGACCAATTGAAGGGGAGGGTTTCTTCAAACAACAAGGAGCTGAGGCAACTATTCAATCAAATGATATTGAGCACGTTTCCCATCTCTTCTCGAGAAACAAGTGGGGTATTTCTTTGCAAAATTGTGCTCAATTTCATATGTGGCAATTCCGCCAAGATCTCTTCGTTAGTTGGGGGAAGAATCAGCACGAATCGGATTTTTTGAGGAACGTATCGAGAGAGAATTGGATTTGGTTAGACAATGTGTGGTTGGTAAACAAGGATTGGTTTTTTAGCAGGGTACGGAATGTATTGTCAAATATTCAATATGATTCCACAAGATCTATTTTCGTTCAAGTAACGGATTCTAGCCAATCGAAAGGATCCTCTGATCAATCCAGAGATCATTTCGATTCCATTAGAAATGAGGATTCAGAATATCACACATTGATCGATCAAACAGAGATTCAGCAACTAAAAGAAAGATCGATTCTTTGGGATCCTTCCTTTCTTCAAACGGAACGAACAGAGATAGAATCAGATCGATTCCCGAAATGCCTTTTTGGATCTTCCTCAATGTCCCGGCTATTCACGAAACGTGAGAAGCAGATGAATAATCATCTGCTTCCGAAAGAAATCGAAGAATTTCTTGGGAATCCTACAAGATCAATTCGTTCTTTTTTCTCTGACAGATGGTCAGAACTTCATCTGGGTTCGAATCCTACTGAGAGGTCCACTAGAGATCAGAAATTTTTGAAGAAAAAACAAGATGTTTCTTTTGTCCCTTCCAGGCGATCGGAAAATAAAGAAATGGTTGATATATTCAAGATAATTACGTATTTACAAAATACCGTCTCAATTCATCCTATTTCATCAGATCCGGGATGTGATATGGTTCCGAAGGATGAACCAGATATGGACAGTTCCAATAAGATTTCATTCTTGAAAAAAAATCCATTTTTGGATTTATTTCATCTATTCCATAACCGGAACAAAGGGGGATACACGTTACACCACGATTTTGAATCAGAAGAGAGATTTCAAGAAATGGCAGATCTATTCACTCTATCAATAACCGAGCCGGATCTGGTGTATCATAGGGGATTTGCCTTTTCTATTGATTCCTACGGGTTGGATCAAAAAAAATTCTTGAATGAGGTATTCAACTCCAGAGATGAATCGAAAAAGAAATCTTTATTGGTTCTACCTCCTCTTTTTTATGAGGAGAATGAATCTTTTTATCGAAGGATCAGAAAAAAATTGGTCCGGATCCACTGCGGGAATGATTTGGAAGATCCAAAACTAAAAACAGCGGTATTTGCTAGCAACAACATCATGGAGGCAGTCAATCAATATAGATTGATCCGAAATCTGATTCAAATCCAATATAGCATCTATGGGTACATAAGAAATGTATCGAATCGATTCTTTTTAATGAATAGATCCAATCGTAACTTCGAATATGGAATTCAAAGGGATCAAATAGGAAATGATACTCTGAATCATATAACTATAATGAAATATACGATCAACCAACATTTATTGAATTTGAAAGAGACTCAGAAGAAATGGTTTGATCCTCTTATTTCTCGAACCGAGAGATCCATGAATCGGGATCCTGATGCATATAGATACAAATGGTCCAATGGGAGCAAGAATTTACAGGAACATTTGGAACATTTCGTTTCTGAACAGAAGAACCGTTTTCAAGTAGTGTTCGATCGATTACGTATGAGTCAATATTCGATTGATTGGTCCGAGGCTATCGACAAACAAGATTTGTCTAAGTCACTTCGTTTCTTTTTGTCCAAGTCACTTCTCTTTTTGTCCAAGTCACTTCCCTTTTTGTCCAAATCACTTCCCTTTTTCTTTGTGAGTATCGGGAATACCCCCATTCATAGGTCCGAGATCCACATCTATGAATTGAAAAGTCCGAATGATCAACCCTGCAATCAGTTGTTAGAATCAATAGGTGTTCAAATCGTTCATTTGAATAAATTGAAACCCTTCTTATTGGATGATCGTGATACTTCCCAAAGACCGAAATTCTTGATCAATGGAGGAACAATATTACCATTTTTGTTCAAAAAGATACCAAAGTGGATGATTGACTCATTCCATACTAGAAATAATTGCGGAAAATTCTTTGATAACACGGATTCCTATTTCTCAATGA